AGGTAAAGAAATAGATCGAACCGAGCACCTGCGCCCTTATCTATCTTACAAGGAAAAGGAAAAAATGACATTATATATATATAACATATTTAACATAGTTAAAGATAATTATAAACAAACCAAATCCTATTTTTTTATTCTAATTAGAGATACAGCTGAAATAGGATTTTAGGGATAAGAAATAAACTAACCAAACCATGGATAAATCCAAGCGAACTTTTCTTAAATCCAAGCGATCTTTTCGTAGGCGTTTGCCCCCGATCCAATCGGGGGATCGAATTGATTATAAAAACATGAGTTTAATTAGTCGATTTATTAGTGAACAGGGAAAAATATTATCTAGACGAGTGAATAGATTGACCTTGAAACAACAACGATTAATTACTATTGCTATAAAACAAGCTCGTATTTTATCTTTGTTACCTTTTCTTAATAATGAGAAACAATTTGAAAGAACCGAGTCGACCACTAGAACTCCTAGTCTTAGAGCCAGAAAAAGATAGGTTTACTCTTTCTTCACTTGAATTCGAATTCCCATCCGAACTCAAACGGGGATTTATATTTTGTTGGAAAAATCCAAGAATCTGGATTGAATTCTCGTGTCGTAAGAAAACAAAAAATAATCTGGGAAGAATAAATTTTTTTATTTAACTTGTTGATTCATATTTATTTTGACTACTTTCTCATATTTTCTCATATTCTATTCATTTTTATTCGACCTTCCCGGAGTTCATTCTCCGGGCAACTCCGTTTAACCGGTGGATTCTTTCCAACCTACTTCTTTTATGATCTCATTGGAAATCATATAAAGACAATTCCTATTTGATATAGCTATTTGTGCAAGTATTTTACGATTAAGAAGCAACTGTCTCTTGTACAGACCGTTTATTAATCTACTATAACTATAGCATACCCCCCTTTCACGAATTGCTGCATTTATTCGAGTGATCCACAAACGACGAAAATTTATTTTTTGCTTATCCCTATCCCGATGAGCCGAAACCAAAGCTCTTATTTTTTGTTGAGTAATAGTTCGAGTAAGTCTTGAATGAGCCCCCCGAAAGCTTGATGCAAATAAACGAATTTTTGTTCTACGTCTCCGAGCGATATATCCCCGTCTAATTCTGGTCATTGAATAAATGAAACTTTCACGAATAACTAATAGATTTCCTTTCTTTCAGTTATTCTTTTGCCCCTTTCCTAGTATATTAATAACAAAACGGATTTTTCCAATGTATAAACTAAAAATTCCAACGGCTTTGGCTACTATAACCTTCCCAACCACAATTTTTTCTTTTTTATAGGCGTTTCGCCTCGAAATACGAAATTTTACTATACTAGGTATTAAAAAAAAAAATAATAGCAATGATAAAGAAATAGTGGATTCCATCGTTTCTATGGTTAATTTTTAAACGGTGAGGTCTTCTCTATACACCGGAGCCTTTACTTCATTTAATCAATGTTATTGCTAACTTGTATAGTTCACATTCTTCGACTCTACCCATGAATTATCCAGTAATAGGTCTTTCACAACGAGCTCTACCTATACAGTAACGGTATTTAATTATGAAGGTTGGCTGGGTAGCTGACCCTGTTAGTCCGTTCTTGCAAGAGGGGTCTATATTAACTAAGATTTCCTCCGCTTAATGGATAACCATTTGCTACCAATGGAGAATTGCTTCTCATCTTGAATTGAGGTGAGTGGATTTACACCAATAGAAACCATAAATTTCATACACAATAAAAGGGATATGCTCCATTTTCTTATTTTTAGATAGGAAATGTAGTTCGTTTTCCGTTCTATCCTATTTGATCATTGCTATTCGAACATGGCTCTCTTTCCTTTGTTCTAGTTCATGATCTGAACGAGTCGCACATACACCCTAGTACATGTTCCTCGACGCTGAGGGCATCCCCGAAGCGCGGGGGATTTTGTGACATTTCTAATTGGCTGTCTTGTATTTCTAATAAGTTGTTTAATCGTTGGCATGTTGAATCATATACATAATGGACTGGTTTAGATCGATCCTAACCGCATGATTATGAATTCCTTTTATTGAATAGAATAGTAAATAAAAGTCATAATATATTAATATGAAACTCGGCAGGGGTAATTTCAAATCACGAATTGATGCGCAATCCAGGCTATTGTTATTCCACCGCTACAAGATCAACAATTCCATAAGCTTGGGCCTCTGTTGCTGACATAAAAACATCTCTTTCCATGTCTTCGGAGACAACCCATAGGGGTTTGCCCGTTCTTTGTACATAAACCCTTGTCAGGGTTTCACGTAGTTTCAGCAGTTCTCCCACTTCCAGGATGAATTCTCCCGTTGCTACTTCAGAAAAAGAACCAGCAGGTTGATGGATCATTACCCTGATGATATAAGAAAATAAAAGGTTTCTTTATTTCGCATGATGGGGGGAAGATAAAAGAATAACAAGAAAAAAAGATAGAATCGAACAACCGTACGGGCATTATGCATTGCATACGGCTCTA